ATCTTGATGTATTTGTAGGATCGATAGAGAGTCAAACTCTTATCTTATCCTAAGGCCTAGAATTAGACCAATGGAATTCTGTCTGCTAGATTTATAATAAAAAAGTGCTTCTGAATTGATCTCGTCTTTTAAGAATTTTCATTTTTCTTTGTTGATTAATAACTTTATCCTTGAATAAAAAAAGACTTTTTAGAGGAATATCACATATATATTTCAACCTATCATTTTCGATTACGAAAAATAAGTAGACATTGCATAAAAAAGAATTTTTTTCTCTAAATAAAATAAAAATACAAATAGTTAGGAATAAAAAAAAAAGATCTCTTTTTGCAATTCTAGTCTTTCTATTTTATTTCGCTCCTATTCTCCTTTCTCAGAAAAAAAGGGACATTACCCAAAGTAAAAGATTTCTTCGTTCTTGATAGTTATTTACTTAATCGGTGGATAGGAACATACTCTGGATCGAAATCGCGGGGAGTACTTCTTAATTATTTCTACCAACTTAAAGCCCCAATTCGAATTACTTTTCTATAAAGAAATATCCAGTTGGATATTTTACAGAATCTCCATTACTAATACTAATCCTTTGTGTATCTTGGTCTTCCTAACCATCCACTCGTTTTTTTGAATCTCCCAATTAGGGTAATACATCTATACTAATAGAAATAGATAGTAAAAACTCCATACAGTTGATCTTTTGAACCCGCTTCAAGCGATGATGACTAATCAACCAATCTTGGGGTAAACAGTCTCCACTGCTTATGTTTTAATTCTTGTACATAGGAAATGAGATTGAATTCCTTTAACAGCAAATTGGAAAGCCGTTTTATTTCACTCATATAACTATCGGGTTTAGTTTATCAACCCCCATGATGAATAAAAATAAAAAAAAAATCAAAAAAAGATATGGATATTCAACGCATTTCACTTTCTTGCTAGAAAGAAAACTTTCTATAAAGAAAATAAATAGGGGAAATTTTATGTCTCACCGAATCACACGTAGAGATATTGATAATACACATAGAGTTAATGGTATTTCATAACTAATTGATTGAGCAGCAGCCCTTAATCCACCTAAAAAGGAATATTTATTATTTGATCCATATCCCGACATAAGAAGTCCAATGGGAGCAAGACTTGAAACAGCAATCCATAAAAAAACACCAATACTGAGATCGGCTAGAATAAGGCGATAGCTAAAAGGAATTACTGAATAACTTAGTAAAATGGATATGACTGCTATGGATGGCCCGATACTGAATAAACGAGTATCTCCTCTAGATGGAAGAAGATTCTCTTTGAAAAGTAATTTTGTACCATCTGCTAGAGCTTGAAGAATTCCCAAAGGCCCAGCATATTCGGGTCCAATACGTTGTTGTATTCCTGCAGATATTTCTCTTTCTAACCAAACAATTACTAGTACACCTAGTGTGATTCCTAATACAAGAGTGAAAATAGGTACGAGTATCCATATGATCCCATACACTTCTTTTAAGGATTCCAATCTGGAAAAAGAATTGATAGCTTGTATTTCTGTTGTATCAATTATCATTTCAACGATCAACTTCTCCCATAATGATATCTATGCTACCTAGTATCGTCATAATATCAGCCAATTTCATTCTTTTAACTAACTGAGGAAGAATTTGCAAGTTGATAAAACCCGGTGGTCGAATTTTCCATCTCCAAGGAAAAACACTCTGATCTCCTATCAGAAAAATTCCCAATTCTCCTTTTGGTGCTTCGACTCTTACATAAAGTTCTTGCTTAGACAATTCAAAAGTTGGAGAAGGTTTTTTACTAATAAATCGATAGTCAAAATCATTCCATTCAGGGTCTTTTATTCTACCAAAGCGTCGAATTTCTAAATTCTCATAGGGTCCCCCTGGAATTCCTTCCAGAGCCTGTTGGATAATTTTTATGGATTCTGTCATTTCACTGATTCGTACTAAATACCGAGCTAATGAATCCCCTTCTTTTTGCCATTGAATCTCCCAATCAAATTCGTCGTAAGACTCATAACGATCAATTTTACGAAGATCCCACTGTATTCCGGAAGCTCGTAGCATTGGGCCCGATAAACCCCAATTTAGTGCTTCTTCTGCGCCAATAATGCCTACGCCTTCAACTCGTTCTAAAAAAATAGGATTCCGCGTAATAAGCTTTTGATATTCAGCAACCCCGGTTAAAAAATAATCGCAAAAATCCAAACATTTATCTATCCAGCCATGAGGTAGATCAGCAGCTACTCCTCCGATACGAAAATAATTATGCATCATGCGCATACCGGTAGCAGCTTCGAACAAGTCATATATTAACTCTCGTTCTCGAAAAATATAGAAGAAAGGGGTCTGTGCCCCAATATCTGCCATAAAAGGGCCAAGCCATAACAAATGAGAAGCGATACGACTTAACTCCAACATAATAGCTCTGATATAGCTAGCCCTTTTAGGTACTTGAATATTGCCTAGCTGTTCGGGTCCATTTACGGTTATTGCTTCTGTGAACATAGTAGCTAAATAATCCCAACGCGTTACATAAGGCAAATATTGTATAATTGTTCGATTTTCCGCAATTTTCTCCATCCCTCTATGTAAATAACCCAGTATTGGTTCACAATCAATAACATTTTCACCATCGAGAGTAACAATCAGTCGAAGAACACCATGCATTGATGGGTGGTGAGGGCCCATATTGACTATCATGAGGTCTTTTCTTGTAGTTGGTGCAATCATAAGTCTTTTCCCGAGTCGTTCTTCCATGCATTGCTGAAAGTAAAAAGAAGTTCATCAAAATTTAAACAACTAAGCTCAAATGGTATCACGCTTCAAATTAACGAGTTTTTATCTCTCGAATATTTAACTCACTAATTAATTCTTTATAGCGTCTTCTATTTTTTTTTGACAAATAGGCCAGCAGTCGTTGGCGTTTTCCCAAAATTTTCCGCAAACCTCTCTGGGATGAAGAGTCTTTTTTGTGCAATTCCAAATGTAAAGTAAGTCTTCTTATCTTAGTGGTAAAACTGAATACTTGAAATTCAACAGACCCTCTGTTTTCTTCGTTTTCTTTTTGAGAAATAACCGAAATGAATGAATTTGTTACCATAAAAAAATCCCCTTTCCCTTTTTACAAATATGGATTTTATTGATCAGTAATAATAATGCCATTAATTGGAATCTGGTATATACAATAATCTAATCCAAATTTCTTTATGAACTCCTAATTTTCTGAATTCAAATCAATTAATCCAATTTCTAATTGGATTTAGATAGGGATAGAAAAGGATTGGTACATTTTCGCATCAAAGAATTTAGACCTAAAACAAAGAAGGTCCTGTTGATTCATTTCGAGATCTAATCGAGACATTATTCATTTCCTATTGGATATTAGAATGAAATGTGAGACAAGACATGTGATCTATGTATTTGTTTGCTTTGATATACCCTATTATATATATATATAGGGTATAGAATATATAGAAAAAGTGTATTATCCACGAAATGTCAAAATTTCAATCGTGGATACAGATGTATTCTTAACATACTGAAACGACTGCCATTATTGGTATCAAACCAATAACGATTCATACAAGCTAAATCCTCTAATCGATAATTAGGCCAAAGAAAGAGCTTTAATTTCATTAATTGATTTTTCTTTCTATCAAAATGGTTACTGTCATGCGAAACTTGGCTGCTGTCTTTTACGTCCTTTGCATTCCAAAATACTGGATTTCTATCTTCACCATTTCTATTCTTTGAATTAAAACAACTTAGAATTCTCAACTTTCTACGACGTCTAAACGATAAAATATTTTCAGGAACAAGCAAATCAAAATGATTTTTGTCTCTATTTTCAGTTATTCTTTGGTGTGATGAAATAGTTTCATCAAAATTCTTCTTAGAAACATATCTTTGTTCTTGGTATTTTTGATTAGTTTGGTGCTTACTCTTATGAACCAATGAAATACCTATGGTTTGATACATAATAAATTGTGCATCGTTTTTTCCAAACAGACGAATGGGTTCTATAATCAATATTCCCTTTTTCATCAATTGGCTAAGAGTTAAATTCTTCTCAATCAGCATTATATCCAAACTCATTTCTCTATTTTGAATCGAGGGTATAGTAATTTGGGTTGGATCTATCAGTCTAAGCAGGAGACAATATACCTTGACATTATTGATCAGTCTTTGATTCAAAGTATCGTCCCATCTCAATTGAAAAAGCAAATAACGTTTCAGGAAGAAATCTAGTTCTGCTCTCGCGCTGCTTTTGTATTGTTTTTTCTTTTTCCCCTTTTTCATGTCTGATCTTGCATAATTTTCTTCACTATCTTTTTGTTGTGAGAGAACAGATCCAAGATTTCCTGGACTTGTGGGTTCTTTTTCTCCTTGATTTCGATGCTTTTTATTCGATGGTATCAAAAAACTTCCTTTTTGCTTTTGATTTATTTTTTTATTTTCACTACTATTTTCATTTTTATTCAAATTTGAAAGAAGTAATTTGCTTGGTATAAACCAAGGTTTCCTTTTATATGCATTATAAAGTAACACAAATTCTGGGAAGAACCAAGGTTCCAAATTCGCTATGTGACACTTTAGCATTTTTTCATTCATTCCCATCCAATCAAAAAATACTTTGTCGGAGTTTGGTGGATTGATTTCTGGAATCATAAGGTAAAAAAGATCTTTTTTAGGAATTATTTGAGTATTTTGATTCCCATTGCTGACCCAGGCCTCAATATCGCCTTTTTGTTTAAGATCAAAATTGAGAATGTTCCAATCAAAATATTTTCTATCGACCGTTTTTTCCATATATAGAATATCGACCCTTCCTAGATAATTATCGATAGGGATGTTCCTCAGTATATTTTCTTTATGCGTGTTATAAGAAATCTCTTGCTTCTTACGTCCTTGAAACGGAGATCTATAAAAAAAGTATTCCGTTTTATTTTCATAATTAAGAAATTTATATGATAAAAGATCATATTTATAGTATTTTTGCAAATTCTCTTTTCTTTTTTGATTAGATAATGAATATACTTCAATTTGTTTTTGTTTTTTGAAATCAATTAATTGGTCTTTTTCATATGAATGCCTTTTGCTAAAATTTCCCTTTTTAGTTATACGACGCTGATTAACTGTATTGCGCCATTTTTCTGGTATTAATCTATACCATCTGTTCTGAGATAAATTGTATTGATAATATCCTCTTAACCACTTTTTCCATTGATTCATTTCATAACTCGGAAGTTTCTTATTCCCTAATTTCGAATCAACCATTCCTTGTGTTTCAAAAGAATCCTTTATTTCAGGCTTAAAAAAGGGGGGGATTCCTTGAGATTGAAGAACAGCTCTTAATTTATACGAGTTACTAACTTGGATTTGTGATAATTTGAAAAATACATATGCTTGTGACACGTAGGATAAGTCATAAAAAATAGGTGAATTTTTTTGACTATTACTAATTGACTTTTTTATAGTCGAAATAAATGGAATTAGATTTTTCTTAATTTTATTAATTCTTTCTTGTTTTCTTTCATTATTGTAAATGGATTTATCAATAATTTTTTTTGTTGATTCAAGAAAAAGTTCTGTATTCATTCTGGGAATATTAATGATACATAAAAATATATCTGTGTAGATTCTTTCAATGAAAAATTTCAAAAAAAGAGGTAATTTAGAGATTAATTGAGCATTTCTTTTTTTTAATATTTGCCATTTTTCGAATCTTTTAGCATTATAACTTGTTTTTTTAAGACTAATATTATTTATTCTTGGAGTTACTTTTTTTTGCTCTTTTATAATTCTTTCTATTTGATTTCGAATTGTACTTGTTCTAGTAGTCAAATCCTTCATTTTTTTTTCTGTTAATGAAGAATTTGTCCAATTCGTAGATGCAATTTCACTAAACGATTCGTGAATTAGCTGATTGCTTATTATAGAATCTTTTTCTTCTTTAATTTCACTTGATTCATATACTTCTCCTCCGGTTAATCGAAATAACAGAATTTTGGAAAGTTCTTTTATTATTCTTTTTATAAAAATAACACTTTCGATAACCCATTCTTTTGTTTCTTTTAAAACTTTTCGAAGTAATTTTATTTTTCTTTTAAAAACTATTAGAACTCGAGAAGACTTCTTTTTAAATTTTCCAATTTTTTTTTCAATTTCCTTAAAAATGGGTTTCAAAAAGGAAGGTCGTTTTCGGGGCGAACCAAAAGGAAGTTCAGTTTCCATTCCCCAAACTGTTAAAAAACAAAAATCATCTTTTTCTTTTTTCTTTTTAATTAAACCTTTCTTAGATGATCGTAGTTTCGATTTGTGCCAAGGTTTCAGACGGAAAGGAAATAAGATTTTTATCTGAATACCGTCTGTCAACCAATTTTTCGGAAATTCTGTTTCGGATAATGGAACACCATTATAGGTACATTTAACATGCATCTCTGTATTCCATTCCTGTAAATCCTCAAACCATTCGGGAAATTGAAATAGCAACATGCGTCCACTATTTTTTGCAATTAGCAATAAAGGTAATACAATATATTTTCTAAAAATAGATTGAGTTAGTAACATGCAACCTCTTATTACTTGTGTAACTGGAATGGTATCCCAGGCCTCTGCTATCTGTATTCGCTCTTTCTCCGTTCTTTCCTTCGTCTCTTTTTCTTCTTCTCTTTTTCTTTCTTCTTCTGTATACTCTACAATTTTGAATGCTTCCCCTTTCCCCACCCAATTTCTAAAAATTACTTTAATCAGCCCGGAGATATCAAAAGAAAAAAGAGGGGGTTTTTCTATTCTGTCCAAAAAAAGAGGGGAATGTACGTTTGCTTGAAACAATTCCCAAATAACTATTTTACGTCTTTGAGCCCGCATAGAACCTTTGATTAGACCTCGCCGAAAATCAGATTGTTGTGAATAACGTATCAAAGCCATTTCATTTGTTTCATCGGGTGTAGGTGTATTAGTATCGTTAGTACTAGGATCAGTATCCTCCTTGTCATCAGTAAAAATTACTACGCGTTTGGCTTTTCTTGAACGAATTTCATGATCTACTGGTACGTCTTCTTGACGTTCTCCTGCTTGTTGTTCTAACTCGGTAATTAATTTGTATGACCATCGAGGGATTTTTTTACTTATTTCGTTTATTCTAATCCATTCTGTACTAATTTTTTCATCATTAGCATCAGTTACAATTTTAGTTAATAAATATTTAAAATATTTTGTTACTTTTTTTGAATCTATTCTTTCTTCTGAAAATAAAGAATGACCTTTCCCATTTAGATTTAATCCTGATTCTCTAACAAATTTACTGATCAAATTGAAGAAATTAACAATTTCTGTTGATGATGGTTTTTTATCAAATCTATTTATTTTATGTTCAAATTCTTGGTAATCAGTATTCGGAAGAAGAATACCATGAATCCGATTTATCCCAAATTTCTTTATCAACTTTTCTATAGAAGTTTTTTTTAGGCTTGAAGGTAAAAGGCTTTTGTTG